TTGAGATGACTGCTATAGATGGTCCGATACTGAATAAACGATTATCTCCTCTAGATGGAAGAAGATTCTCTTTGAAAAGTAATTTTGTACCATCTGCTAGAGCTTGAAGAATTCCTAAAGGTCCGGCGTATTCAGGTCCAATACGTTGTTGTATCCCTGCAGATATTTCTCTTTCTAACCAAACAATTACTAGTACACCTATTGTGATTCCTAATACAGTAGTCAAAATATAGACAAGCATCCATATGATCCCATAGACCTCTTGTAAGGATTCCAATCTGGAAAAAGAATTGATAGCTTGTATTTCTGTTGTATCAATTATCATTTCAACGATCAACTTCTCCCATAATGATATCTATGCTACCTAGTATCGTCATAATATCAGCCAATTTCATTTTTTTAACTAACTGAGGAAGAATTTGCAAATTGATAAAACCGGGTGGGCGAATTTTCCATCTCCAGGGAAAAACACTCTGATCTCCTATCAGAAAAATTCCCAATTCTCCTTTTGGGGTTTCGACTCTTACATAAAGTTCTTGCTGTGATAATTCAAAAGTCGGAGAAGGTTTCTTACTAATGAATCGATAATCAAAATCATTCCATTCGGGATCCCTTACTCTATCAAAGCGTCGGATTTCTAAATTCTCATAGGGCCCCCCTGGAATTCCTTCTAGAGCCTGTTGAATAATTTTTATAGATTCTGTCATTTCGCTGATTCGTACTAAATAACGAGCTAACGAATCCCCTTCTTTTTGCCATTGTACTTCCCAATCAAATTCGTCGTAACACTCATAATGATCAACTTTACGAAGATCCCATTGTATTCCGGAAGCTCGTAGCATTGGTCCTGATAAACCCCAATTTATTGCTTCTTCTCCGCCAATAATGCCTACTCCTTCAACTCGTTCTAAAAAAATAGGATTCTGTGTAATAAGCTTTTGATATTCAGCAACCCCTGTTAAAAAATAATCGCAAAAATCTAAACATTTATCTATCCATCCATGAGGTAGATCAGCAGCTACTCCTCCGAGACGAAAATAATTATGCATCATTCGCATACCGGTGGCAGCTTCGAATAGGTCATATATCAATTCTCGTTCTCGAAAAATATAGAAGAAGGGGGTCTGTGCCCCAATATCTGCCATAAAAGGGCCAAGCCATAACAAATGCGAAGCTATACGACTCAACTCCAACATAATGACTCTGATGTAGCTCGCCCTTTTAGGTACTTGAATATTGCCTAACTGCTCTGGTGCATTTACAGTTATTGCTTCTGTGAACATAGTAGCTAAATAATCCCAACGTGTTACATAAGGCAAATATTGTATAATTGTTCGGTTTTCTGCAATTTTTTCCATTCCTCTGTGTAAATAACCCAATATTGGTTCGCAGTCAATAACATCTTCACCATCTAGAGTAACGATGAGTCGAAGAACACCATGCATTGATGGGTGGTGAGGACCCATATTGACTATCATGAGGTCTTTTCTTGTAGCTGGTGCAGTCATAGGTTTTTCCCCATTCATTCTTCCATGAATTGCTGAAAGTGAAAAAAAAAAGAAGTTCATCAAAATTTAAACGATCAAAAAGATTCTTCAAATTAACGAGTTTTTATCTCTCGAATATCCAACTGACCAATTATTTCTTTATAACGTACTCTATTTTTTTTTGACAAATAAGCCAATAGCCGTTGACGTTTTCCTAGAATTTTCCGTAGACCTCTCTGAGATAAATAGTCTTTTTTGTGCAATTTCAAATGTGAAGTAAGTCTCCGTATCTTATTGGTAAAACTGACTACTTGAAATTCAACAGACCCCCTGTTTTCTTTCTTTTCTTCTTGTGAAGTAACGGAAATGAATGAATTTTTGACCATAAAAGAATTTCCTCTTCCTTTTTTTACTTTACAGATATGTAATTTTATCGATCAGAAATAATAATGCCAGTAATTTGAATGTGATATACATAATGATCTTAATTTCTTTATCGACTCCTAATTTTATCAATTAAAATGAATTAATCAAATTGGATTCGAATAGGGATACAAAAGGATGGTACGTTTTTGCACTCACAAAAGCGAATAATTTATATTTCAACCGAAAATGAAGAAGATTTTGTTGATTCAATTCACTTTTTATCTAATTGATACTTTATTGACGTATATTAGAATGGGATGTAAGACAAGGTATGTGTACATCTGTTTACTTTCATATACCATATACGGTATAGGATATATAGGAAAAATACGGTATTAACATTAACCAATTTTCAATCGTGGATACATACGTAGTCTTAACATATTGATACGACTGCCATTATTCGTATCAAACCAATAGCGATTCATACAAGCTAAATCTTCTAATCGATAATTCGGCCAAAGAAAGAACTTTAATTGAATTAATTCATTTTTATCACTATCAAGATGGTTACTTTCATCCAAAAATGGACTCCAGTTTTTTACGTTGTTCTCGTTACAAAATACCGGATTTCTATTCACACCATTTTTATTCGTTGAACTGAAACAAATTAAAATTCTCAATTCTCTACGACGTCTAGATGATAAAATATTTTCAGGAACAAGTAAATTCGAATGATTTTTATCTCTATTTCCAGTCATTCTTTGATGTTTTGAAATAGATTCATCAAAATTCTTCTTATCAACATATCCTCGTTCTCGATATCTTTGATTAATTTGGCGTTTACTCTTATGAACCAATGAAATACCTATGGTTTGATACATAATAAATTGTCCATCATTTTTTACAGACAGACGAACCGATTCGATAATCAATATCCCTTTTTTCATCAATTCTGTAAGAGGTAAATTCTTCTGAATCAGCATTATATTCAGACTCATTTCTCTTCTTTGAATAGAGGATATAGTAATTTTTCTTGGGTTTCTCAGTCTAAGCAGGAGACAATATACCTTAATATTATTGATCATTCTTTGATTCAAAGCATCGTCCCATCTCAATTGAAAAAGCAAATATCGTTTCAGGAAGAAATTTAATTCTGCTTCCGTGTTGCTCTTGTATTGTTTTTTCGTTTTACGTTTTTTCATGTCTGATCGCGCATAATCTTCTTCAATATCTTTTTGTTGGTTTGAGAGAAGGGATCCAAGATTTCTTTGGTTTTGTGCATCTGAACCACGATCTCGTCGATCTGCGGGTTCTTTTTCTTCTTGATTTCGATTCTTTAATTCAAAAGATTTTTTTTCTTCATTCGATGGTATAAAAAAATGCACTTTTGGCTTTCCATTGACGTTTTTATTTTCACTAACATTTTCATTTATATTCAAATTTAAAAGAAGTAATTTGCTTGGTATAATCCACGGTTTCATTTTATATGCATTATAAAGTAGCACAAATTCGGGGAAGAACCAAAGTTCCAGATTGGATATAGGACAATTTAGTATTTCTTCATTCATTCCCATCCAATCAAAAAAGATTTTTTTATGATTGGGTGGATTGATTTCTAGATCTTGATGAATTGTAAGATAAAAAAGACCTTTCTTATCAATTTTATCAATTATTGGGTAATTATTAGTTCCAATCTTAGTTTTTTTATTACTGTTGGAATCGATCTTGATCCAGGCCTCAATATTGACTTTTTTTCTAAGACAAAACTTGAGAATTTTCCAATCCAAATATTTTCTATCTGGATTTTTTTCCATATACATAATATCACCTCTTCCTAGATAATTATTGATAGGAATACCCCCCCATTTATCAAATAATTTGCCTTTAGGTGTGTTGTAATTATAAGAAATCTTTTGATTCGTATTTACTTGTAATGGTGATCCATAAACAGAAATATATGAGTTCCTCTTAGTTTCATAATTAATAGATTGATATGATAAAAGATCATATTTAAAGTATTTTTGAAAATTATCTTTTTGATTCGATAATGAATATACTTCAGAATCTTTTTGTTTTTTGTAATAAAGTAATTGGTTTTTTTCATATGAATTCCATTTCTTTAAATCTTTCTTTTGAGCTGTACGACATTGATTGACTCTATTTCGCCATTTTTGTGGGATTAATCTAGACCATCTAATCTGAGATAAATCGTATTGATAATGACCTCTTAACCAGTTTTTCCATTGATTCGCTCCATAACTCCGAAATTTCTTATATCTTAATTCAGAATGAATTATTCCTTGTGTTCCAAAAGAATCCTTTATCTCAGTCTTAAGAAAAAAAGATGTTCCGTGATATTGAAGAACAGATCTTAATTTATCCAAGTGGGTTTGGGATAAATTGTAAAATACATATGCTTGTGACAAGGCGGATAAGTCACAAAAAATAGTTGAATTCCTTTTAATATTAGTAATATTATAAAGTGACTTTTTTATAGTCGAAATAAAGTGAATTGTATTTTGATTTGTTTTATTAATTCTTTCTTGATTTGTTTCATTAGTGTAAATGTATTTATCAATCATTTTTTTTGTTGATTCAAGAAAAAGTTGTATATTGATTTGGGGAATATTAATGATACACCGAAAGACATCTATGTAGATTCTTTCAATGAAAATTTTTATAAAATAATGTAATTTACTGATTAATCGAGCATTTCTTCTTTTTAATATTTGCCAAATATTTTTTAGTGATTCTAGTCTTTTGGCATTATAAGTTGTTTTGTTAGAATTAATATTTATTCCTGGAGTTACTTTTTTTTTGTCGTTTGTAATTTTTTCTATTTGATTTCTAATTGTGCGTGTTCTATCAGTCAGATCCTTCAGTTTTTTTTCTGCCAGGGAATAATTTGTCCAATCTGTAGATCGAATTTGATTAAACGATTCATGAATTATCTGATTGTTGATTATCGAATCTTTTTCTTTTTTAGTTTCACTTAATTCATATACTTCTCTCAATCTAAATAACAGAATTTGATTTACTTTTGAAAGTACTTTTCTTATTCTTTTTATAAATAGAACACTTTTGATGACCCAATTTTTTGTTTCTTTTGAGACTGTTATAAAAAAGTTTGTTCTTCCCTTTAAA